ATGGCAATTGGCACATACAATACGCCCGGTTGCTTCTCGTGGATTTTCATAACCCTGCTGCGCAAAAATAGGATATGCATTTGAAATAGATGTCCGAGTTATTACATATATCATGATCAATACGGAAATGAATCGAGTCATCTCTTTCTTTACCCAGGAAAAGGTATTTCTATTTTGCATGGTCCAATAATTGATCCCGGAAATTTCTACAATAAATTAGGTAGGTAGCTAGCATAGTTCCCTATCCATGATTCTGCCATTGTACTGGAATAATTGTACTGAAGTATAGTAGGAATCCCCTGGGCGGGTAGAAGTATAAAGAGTGAGTAAGCTTCAAAACGGTTTGTTTATGTACGAAGTAGCATCACGATTTGATTGATATCAGCAGATCAAATGAGTTCTTCATTCATTCATTGAATGATAAATCACTACAAGTGAAGGAGATACACGATTTAAATAATGGAAGATCCAATATTTCAAAATTGTATCTAGAATGACTGGAAAAGTGGAAACAAGACCAGATATAATTTGATCGTTATGAGCAAATCCAAAATCTTTGTAGACCGAACCAATCATTAGTTCCCACCCCCGGGGTGAGTGGAATCCGATACATAAATCAGTTAATAAAAGAATAGAAAAAGCCTTTATTGTGTCGCTTAAGTTATAGAGGAATTCCTGAACCCAAGAATTCAGAATGACAAGTTCTTCATTACCCAGAATAGAATAACCACTTAGAATAGCAAAACAGATTATATTTGTCGAGAAATCCAAAATGATATGGATATGATCTTCGTTGTGCATTTTGACCAATTGCATCGTCTCTTTGTGGATTCCTATACGAAGCTTTTGTATCTGTGTCTCCGGGTACTCTTTTATCATTTCATCCAACAGGAATAGTTGTTCTAATTCTATGAATCTTTCTAGAACGTTCTTTTCTTGAATATCATTCAAAAAAGTTTCGGATTGTCCGGTATTCCACCAATTAGTAACCCAAGGTTCCAGACTTTTATTAAATGAGAGAGAGATCCACCAGGGCAAAAAGACTATAGATGCAAGATACGGGAGGGGAGTCAATGCTTTCTTTTTTGACACTTTTCATCTGTGAATTGTTAATGAACCCGCTTCATTCGCCGACTCTATCTGATCCGATATTTCTATGAAGCATGAGTTCTATAACAAGGTATGGAACCTATGGATCTATTCCTTTTTTTTTGAATTGTTTAGTCCTTGGATCTAGAAAGAATATAGAAATAGAATAAGGGCCCGTTTCGAATGAAGAAATAATCAAATACTTTTCCCAGATATCTCAGTTGGTCAAATTCGAACCAATTCTATCTTCATTTGTTCTTTCGATGAATGCCCAAAAGAACCGCTTGAAATAATGAATATTATTTTGATTTCGAGACGAAAGAACTCCCCTCAATTATTTTTTCGAAATTTTCACTGGCTACCCACGACCCAGGAATAATTGAGGGGATATTTCTGAAAAATATTAATGATGAAATCCGAAATAGGTGACAAAACAAGAGAGAAATTGGATAGTTATGAGAGATCTAAACGTTTGGTTATCCAGGAGCTAAAGAAAGGATCAAAAAAGAAACATCGATTGACAAAAGAAAGATAATTAACGAGATATGATACATCTGTATCTAATGTATTAATCCAAAGTATTGGTCCTAAAAAGAGAAATTATGTATTCCGAAATGCTCTGATATGTGTGATGAATACATACTTATTAGACTTGTTACTAGTAGAATTGAGTTCTATATGCAGAAAAAGGAGTTTTGGTCGATCAAAATTGCTTCTTATTATGGTTGTTCCGTATACGTCCGCCTGCTTTATTCTATGGGCCACAGAAGGATTACCAACGGAACGGGGGAAATAGAATCTAACATGTTTTGCTCGAATGAACGTTCCGAAGAAGCTTCAGTTATATTTAAAAGGGGGTTCCTGGGTCCCTTCCCTCATGCTGAGAAAGCATTCATTCCCTTCATTTCAAAATACTTCAATTGGCACGCGCAAGAAATAGGCCAATTCAGCAGCTTTTTGTTCAATTTCTCGTGGAGTAAAATTTTCGTCAGTACGGGTCAAGGGAATGGCGCCCTGGCCTCTGATTTCCATATAAAGGACACGTCGAGGATAAAGACCCTCTTTAACTTCCATTCTGATCGATTGAATCTCTCTCATAAGGAATCGAAGGAAGATGCGACGATTTATTCCAGGAAATCCCCAACGAAAAATACACACTATTCCTTCTTTTCTATCGAATCGATCATAACCGCTACCTACATTCCACGAAATTGTGCACCACAAATAGGAACTAATGAACAGACCTGCGATCCCATAGAAAGACATCACGATTCCTTGGGGAAAAAAAATGATTTGCTGAGACGGGAATAAAGATATCAGATTCCTACCAAGATAACTGGAAGTTCCAACCAATAAGAATCCTAGTGAACCTAAAAAAAGGATACAGGCCCAGCAGAAATTACTTGTTTTTCGAGACCCCGTTATAAGTTCTATCCATATACGTTCTGATCGATAGTTCATACTAGATCCAGTTGCATCCTATTGGAATTGAGAGAAGAGAATAAGCCAAATGAATTTGATTTTACTTTTTTTATTTTGCTCCCGAAGTAACTCTCATCAACTAGCACTATTATGACGCGAACTATTAGGAGTAATTCATCGAATTGGTTAGATATAAAATAATAACATCCCCTTCGTATAATACCACCACTATGTATATCTACATAATATAGATACGTTAACTTTCTATTTCAGATATCCGCTCTGATCCATTTTAAAACAGCTATCCCCCCATATACATGCATTTATCCATATATAATGTATCCGCATGTATAATCACTTTTTTATTTGTGCCCGGAGGGAGCCACATGTCGTATCATATTCCACTAAATGGATATCCCTATTATGATCCAAGTCCAAGTGTTGAAATAAATTGATGAAATTTTGTCCTATCAGGTCTAAACAATCTTGTTTTTTTGAACATGAAGAGATAAAGAAGCCATTGCAATTGCTGGAAACACTAAGCCCACTAAAGGCACAAAAATAGAGGGTAAATTGAAATCTGTCATAGAATGGGTGCCTCGATTTAATATTTGTACCTGTTATAAAGATATCTTATCTTATGATAAGTATATCTATTATAAGTATTATTAAGTATATAATAAGTGCAAGGAATGTAGAGCTAAATAAGTGTATCTATTCACCTTTCTACAAGAAATAGATGGATGATAATCCGCTTTATTATTCTTGTTCTACCGCCCTTATCTTCTAATAAAGAGTTTCTTACGAGTTTCCTAAGGATTTGTTAGAATCCGATCCAACAGGAATTCATAGTCAAAAGTGTAGGTCCTCGGGAGATATAAAAATATGCAACACTTCCCTTATAGATTTGAATTATTCTATATATATTAATACGATATATATTAATATGAAAGAAGGGAACATGAAATTCTTTTGATTTTTTTTCCCAATTCCATTCCGCGGAAGGAAGAATTCACTCTTTTCCTCCTGATAGGGGGTTCCTGATTACTAATCATGAATAGGGGTAGGATAAAAAATCTGCATCAAAAAAAGTAATTATCCGAAACTTCCTATAGAACTTATGTTACCAAAGAAAACTCCACTCTTCTTATTTTGACTTTGATTCCGATGAACTAAAGTTCGCTACAAATAACTGAGCCTAGCGCTCTACTTGAATTTTGATTCAAGGGAAAGAAACCGTGTAGCTGAAATAATTCACTCAGAACACCTTTTAAAGGATTACGTGGTACGATTGGATCAAATAAGCCCTTATGGAATAAATACTCAGCTGCTTGTGAACCGTCAGGTACTGTCTTATTCAATGTTTGTTCAATTACTCTTTTCCCCGCAAATGCAATGTAGGCATTGGGTTCAGCAATAATAATATCTCCCAACATACCAAAACTGGCCGTTACTCCGCCGGTTGTAGGAGATGTAAGGATTGATACATAGAATAATTTTTTATTGAATTGATAATCATATAAAGCGGAAGATATTTTAGCCATTTGCATCAAACTCAAACTTCCTTCTTGCATGCGTGCTCCTCCAGAAGCACACACCATAATAACAGGTAGAGATCTATTAGCAGCATATTCGATCAACCGGGTAATTTTCTCGCCTACTACGGATCCCATACTACCCCCCATGAACTGAAAATCCATAACCCCAATGGCTATGGGAATCCCATTTAGTTGACCTATGCCTGTTTGAACAGCCTCAGTTAAACCTGTCTTTCTTTGATACGAATTGATACGATCTCTATAAGGTTCCTCTTCCGAGTGAAATTCAATGGGGTCAATAGAGACCATGTCTTCGTCCATAGGATCCCAAGTGCCCGAATCAACCGAAAGTTCGATTCTATCTGAACTACCCATTTTCAAATGATATCCACATTGTTCACAAATATTCATTTTTGACCTAAAAAATTTCTTATAATTTAATCCATAACAATTTTCGCATTGAACCCATAAATGTCTGTATTTTTTATTTCCATCGAAATCATTAGATCTTCCTCTTATATTGAAATCACTGCCATTACCGCCAGTTCTTATACTAGAACTCCCCCTGTCACTATCACTTACACTTTCACCACTACAAATGTAACTATAAATATAACTGTAAATGTGATTGTCGCTACCACTCGAAATGTACTTATCAATACTGATTTCAGAACGAAGATAACTATCAATGCAACTATTAATGTGATTATTCCAACTATACGTAGTATCATACATATAATGATCATAGTAGCGATTGTCACTCTTAGACCCGCTATTCAGATAACTAGAAAAAGCAGTTTCTAGTTCACTCAGAAAAGAACTATCATTGTCAATCTCAAAAACCCGATTTTCAATATCAAAATATACGGAATAACTGTTACCAGTACTATCCCTAACTAAAAAAGTGTCATCAGAGATGAAACTCCAAATGTCCCTGACACCGAAAAAATG